AATAGCAATTTAACTGTGTTTTGTTAAGTTTTATTCGACATAACATAAACGGAATCACGCTCTGTAGGACTTGAACCTACGACATCGGGTTTTGGAGACCCGCGTTCTACCGAACTGAACTAAGAGCGCTTTCTTATGACAGGGGATACGATTGGAAAGAAAAGGATTTTTTTGTACCTCCAATGCATCTTGCTTGCATACATCGATCGGTATGCAAAAATGAAAAAGGATTCTGTCCAATTTGAATCGATTTCACTTAATTAATATTAATCCCTCGTTACTGCCCATAGGAGAAGTAATAGGTAGGGATGACAGGATTTGAACCTGTGACATTTTGTACCCAAAACAAACGCGCTACCAAGCTGCGCTACATCCCTTTTCAAAATTTTTGTACAGTATCATTGTACAAAATCCATGTATTGTTTTCCACATCGTGATTTTCTCTTCTATCTATATACAATTTTCTTGTCATTTCTTATTTTTGGTTTCATATAATAAAAGAATTGTATATATCTGAAACCTAACGTAAAAAAAAAATGATCTTGAACTACAGCATCTGACCATATATGTATTACAATAAAGAAGGAGGATTTTCAATGCGAGATATAAAAACATATCTCTCCACGGCCCCTGTGCTAACTACTCTCTGGTTTGGGTCTTTAGCAGGTTTATTGATAGAAATTAATCGTTTATTCCCAGATGCTTTGTCATTCCCTTTTTTTTAATTCTAGTTATTGATATGCGAAAAATAAAGAAAATTTGGGATACAATTATACGTGATGTGACTAAAACCCCGTCCACCCTTTTTTCATTCAGTTCTTTAGGATAGGAAGGAAAGAGAAAGTGTATTGAACCTCAGCAAAAATCCTGTGGATCTAAGATCCTATTTTGGAGAACATAAATGGAAAGGGGAGTATGGTCTAGGGCAGGCTGCACGAAATCCATCATAGCATAGAAAGAGGATCCTTAAATGCTGGGATTAGCATAGGAATAATTGATAGTTAGAAAAAAATTGTATTACTTACATTATTACTATTATTCTATTCATATTAATTTGAATTACAACGAAATCTTTAGAAATGGAATTTCTAGTTAGTAACTTCTATTTATTTTTTTTGTTATTTTCGTATTCTTCGGTTCGGATCGAAAATAGAAGAGTTAAGTCGATTCAAAATGTAAAGGAGGTTTATGGCCAAGGGTAAAGATGTCCGAGTTATAGTTATTTTGGAATGTACCAATTGTGTCCAAAATGGTGTCAATAAAGAATCGCCGGGCATTTCTAGATATATTACTCAAAAGAATCGACACAATACGCCCAGTCGATTAGACTTGAGAAAATTTTGTCGCTATTGTCACAAGCATACGATTCACGGGGAAATAAAGAAATAGATCGAGCGGAACGTGTGTTCGATCTTTCCAATCCAAGGGGCAGGAAGCAGGAAAAGGAGGAACTTCACATATATATATAATACAAATCAAACCTTATTTTGGTCGGATCTGAAATGAATAAAAAAAAAATATAATTTTAGAGAAAAGGAAAAACCCATGGATAAATCCAAGCAACCCTTTCGTAAATCTAAGCGATCTTCTCGTAGGCGTTATCCCCCAATTGAATCGGGGGATCGAATTGATTATAGAAACATGAGTTTAATTAGTCGATTTATTAGTGAACAAGGAAAAATATTATCTAGACGGGTGAATAAATTGACCTTGAAACAACAACGATTAATTACTATTGCTATAAAGCAAGCTCGTATTTTATCTTTGTTACCTTTTCTTAATAATGAGAAACAATTTGAGAGAGCCGAGTCGATCCCTAGAACTACTGGTCCTAGAACCAGAAATAAATAGACATACTCCTCAATTTACCCAAAACTCCAATCGGAACTCAAGCTCGGATTTCTTTTTTGTTTGAAAAAGTCTAGAATCCAGGTTTTCTTGTTGTGTTATAAGAAACAACAAATAGGGGAAGAAGAAATCTTTTTTTTATTGAAAGATGTTCGTTCATTCCTACTACTTAATCTTAATTTATTCTATCTTCCCGGAGAAGGGACTCCGGGAATTCTTTTTCAATCATTTCTATATATTAATATCACTTTAGAATCTCCTTTATTTGAGAATCTTATTGGAAATCATGTAAAGACAATTCTTATTTGATATAGCTATTTGTGCAAGTATTTTACGATTAAGAAGCAATTGCTTCTTGTACATATTGTGTATTAATCGACTATAACTATAGAATACCCCCTTTTCACGAGTTACTGCATTTATCCGAGTGATCCACAAACGACGAAAATCCCTTTTTTGTCTTCCCCTATCTCGATGAGAGGAAACCAAAGCTCTCATTTTCTGTTGAGTAGCCGTTCGAGTAAGTCTTGAATGAGCCCCTATAAAGGTTGATGCAAATAAACGAATTTTTGTTCGACGTCTCCGAGCTATATATCCTCGTTTAACTCTGGTCATTGAATCAAATTAAACTTTAATGAATAACTAATTGATTTTTCTTCTTTCAGTCATCCTTTTATTCCCCGGTTGCTTAATAACAAAACGGATTATTCCAATATATAAAATAAAAATTCCAATGGCTTTTGCTACTATGACCTTCCCAACCACGATTTTTTATTCCTTCCAGACATTTTACTTGGAAATAAGAAATTTTATCGATACTAAAAAAATCAAAATAGTGGGTTCCGTCGTTTCTATGGTTACTTCGTAAACGGTGAGGTCCTCTCTATACACCGGAGCCTCCTCTTTCATTTCATTTAATCAAATGTTATTGTGAACTTGTATAGTTCACAATCTTTGGCTCTACCCATCAATTATACAATAATAGATAGCTCTTTTCACAAAAAAGGCTATCCATACAGTGACGGCATTTAATTATAAAAGTTGGCTAGGTAGCTGACCTTGTTAGTCCGTTCTTTCAAGAATAAGAACATGATTTTTTGCTTCTTATAGTACTATTTCCTCCGCTTAATGGATAACTATTTGCTACCAATGGGGAATTTCTTCTCATCTCAAATGGAGGTGATTGGATTTGCACCAATGGAAACCATAAATTCCATACACAAACAATATAGGTATTATGATAGATAGGTATATATATATGATAGATCGATAGATCCTCATTTTTAGGTAATAAATACCCTTTTTCCACTCTATCTATCCTATGTTACTGGCAATTGGTACTGGAAAAATTGTTTCATTTATTCGAACTCATGATCTAAACGAGTCGCACATACACCCTAGTACATGTTCCTCGACGCTGAGGACATCCTCGAAGAGCGGGGGATTTCGTGACATTTCTTATTGGCTGTCTTGTGTTTCTAATAAGTTGTTTAATAGTTGGCATGTCGTATATATGGATAGAATAGTTTGGTTTAGATCGATCTTAACCTGATGATTATGATTAGGAATTATTTCGATTCAATATCAAATCACGGAAAATTCGAATTATGGTTTGAATTGGAAATGGAATCATGGATTGAATTTACACGGAATTCCCAGTATTTTCATTTTCGACCGCTACAAGATCAACAATGCCATGAGCTTGGGCTTCTGTTGCTGACATAAAAACATCTCTTTCCATGTCTTCGGATATAACCCATAAGGGGTTGCCCGTTCTTTGTACATAAACCTTTGTAAGGGTTTCGCGAAGTTTCAGTAGTTCTTCCGCTTCCAGGAGAAATTCCCCTGCTTGTGCCTCATAAAAAGAACTAGCGGGTTGGTGAATCATAACCCTGATAATATTGATATAACATTATGCATGAATGGTTCTTCTATCTCGAACGATTGGGGTCAAATAAGGGATAAAAAAAAACAAGAAGAAAAAAATAGAATAGAATTGAACAACCGTACAGGCATCTTTTGCTCATTGCATACGGCTCTGCAATGGAATTTACTTTTTCCTCCCTTCTATTCTATCGAAGAAAGAAATAGGATCCCTACGATCCAAATCGTTGAATGATCCATTTACCACCCTTCCTTTCGTATCATAGGAAGAAAAAAATACTATGATGGTTCTGTTGCTTTCTATATTTATCTCATCTGTGATTTAGCAATCCCAAAGTTTCTTTTTGACTTTTTGATACGATCAAAATAAGTAAAAATGATCCTTTTTTCCCATTTTCGTACTCTTTCTTTCATAACATAAATATCAGTAAAGAGACTTCTGGTGTGGAAGAAAATGGTTTGTGACGCTGAAATGTACTCCCGACACATAAGATAAAATCGGAAATAACCCCTGTTTCATACTACTATCTCGATATAAAATCTCATGTTAAGAAAAACAATAATGGATTGTTCATATCGAACTCGAAGTGCCATGCTATTATTACTTATTATTCATATTCGATATGGCGAAGGCATAGTCTTCTTCTTTTTTTCAAATAAATATTCATTGGCGCCAAGCGTGAGGGAATGCTATACGTTTGGTAATTTCTCCTCCGACCAGAATGAAAGATCCCATTGAAGCGGCTAATCCCATGCATATTGTATGTACATTGGGTGACACAAATTGCATAGTATCATAGATGGCTATTCCTGGTATTACCCATCCGCCGGGAGAGTTTATAAACAAATAAAGATCCTTAGTATCATCTTCTATACTAAGATATACCATGAGACCAACAAGTTGATTCGAGATCTCGCTATCAACCTCTTGCCCTAAAAAAAGTAATCTTTCTCGATGAAGTCGGTTGATTAGGACAAAATTGTATCCTTTAGGAACCGTACGTGCACCTTTGGATGCATACGGTTCAAAAATAAAATTGCGAAAAAAGAATCAATGTGTCTATTCTATTCCTATCTCTTTTTTTGTAACAGATTTCCGTTTTTCTAAAAAAGGGGTTTTTCCTCCATTTTTCAAAAAATTTGCCCCTTCCCTAAAAAAAAGAATTTACTGATTGAATTAACCTTTCATTGATGTATTGTTTCGTCGAGATGAAAATCACGATGTCATTTTCTTGTTCCTGAATGGGCTCTTTCAATTCTTTTAGGTTTATGTTCTACTCCGGGGAAAGATCTGCCCGAATTCTATTTGCACATATAGGGCAAATGATCTCAGTACCACTTCTTTTTGCTACGACTTTTTTTCAATTCGTTTCATGCCTTCCCCCAAACTAAACTATTTGATGTATTCATCATACCGGTTAGCACGGCAGTTTCAGATCACCCCTCCCTATAATAAGTATAAGAATTGTCTATGATACAAGTGGTAATCGCGCATATATTACCATTATCGATTTGGTATTTTCTGAACGGAGCCTGGATACTTTATTTTATTAGTCCAAGTCAACCATAAATTCTTCTAATTGATAATATTTATCCTCAATATAAATTGATCTAATTTCACTTCACGCTCCGAATGATTAATGGTTCAATCAATACAATATTTACAATATTTCTTGGGCGAAACGGAGGATATCTCGATCGGGTGAGAAAACGGGTAAATCCCGTATAACCCAATATGTCTGACAAGTCGCACTATACGTCAACCCAAAATGCATCTTCCTCTCCAGGACTCCGAAAAGGTACTTTTGGAACACCAATGGGCATTAAATTTAAGAAAAAAATTAAGTACTATACTTCACTTTAATATGGAAACGTAAGAATGGGTTTATTGTCTTCATCATTTTTTTTTTTCTGTTTATTATATTTTATACATAGATTGAAGGTTTATATGGGAAGACAAAATAAATAAAAATTTGAACGAACAGGTCCGTCGATCATTCGAATAATGAATAAGTATCTATGCATTCCTTCCCCTAAAAAGGGACCAATCCTCCCATTGCGTATTGGTACTTATCGAGTATAGAATAGATCTGCTTCTCTTTGTTCTTACGAACAGAATTCTTCCGTTATTTTCAACGGAACGGAAGAAATAGTAACCCTTTCTTATACAGAATCCACTGAAAAGGTTAGGTACATAGTATAAGTTTCAATGCGATAAAGTTACATAGTATCTATTTTTCTTTGCTAAAGGGGTATTTCCATGGGTTTGCCTTGGTATCGTGTTCATACTGTCGTATTGAATGATCCCGGTCGATTGCTTTCTGTCCATATAATGCATACAGCTTTAGTTTCTGGTTGGGCGGGTTCGATGGCTCTATACGAATTAGCGGTTTTTGATCCCTCTGACCCTGTTCTTGATCCAATGTGGAGACAAGGTATGTTCGTTATACCTTTCATGACTCGTTTAGGAATAACGAATTCGTGGGGTGGTTGGGGTATTTCAGGAGGAACTATAACGAATCCGGGTATTTGGAGTTATGAAGGCGTGGCAGGGGCACATATTGTGTTTTCTGGCTTGTGTTTCTTGGCAGCCATCTGGCATTGGGTGTATTGGGACCTAGAAATATTCTGTGATGAACGTACAGGAAAACCTTCTTTGGATTTGCCCAAGATCTTTGGAATTCATTTATTTCTCTCAGGAGTAGCTTGTTTTGGCTTTGGCGCATTTCATGTAACAGGTTTATATGGTCCTGGAATATGGGTATCCGATCCTTATGGACTAACTGGAAAAGTACAATCTGTAAATCCGGCGTGGGGCGCAGAAGGTTTTGATCCTTTTGTTCCGGGAGGAATAGCCTCTCATCATATTGCAGCGGGTACGTTGGGCATATTAGCAGGCCTATTTCATCTTAGTGTCCGCCCGCCTCAACGCCTATACAAAGGATTACGTATGGGCAATATTGAAACTGTACTTTCTAGTAGTATCGCTGCTGTTTTTTTTGCAGCTTTCGTTGTTGCTGGAACTATGTGGTATGGTTCAGCAACTACCCCAATCGAGTTATTTGGTCCTACTCGTTATCAGTGGGATCAGGGATACTTCCAGCAAGAAATATATCGAAGAGTTGGCGCTGGACTAGCCGAAAATCTGAGTTTATCGGAAGCTTGGTCTAAAATTCCTGAAAAATTAGCTTTTTATGATTACATTGGTAATAATCCGGCAAAAGGGGGATTATTCAGAGCGGGATCAATGGACAGCGGAGATGGAATAGCTGTTGGGTGGTTGGGTCACCCCGTCTTTAGAGATAAAGAAGGGCGCGAGCTTTTTGTACGCCGTATGCCCACTTTTTTTGAAACATTCCCGGTAGTTTTGGTAGATGGAGACGGAATTGTGAGGGCCGATGTTCCTTTTAGAAGGGCAGAATCAAAGTATAGTGTTGAACAAGTAGGTGTAACCGTTGAGTTCTATGGTGGCGAACTCAATGGAGTCAGTTATAGTGATCCTGCTACTGTGAAAAAATATGCTAGACGTTCCCAATTAGGTGAAATTTTTGAATTAGACCGGGCTACTTTGAAATCCGATGGTGTTTTTCGTAGCAGTCCAAGGGGTTGGTTCACTTTTGGGCATGCTACGTTTGCTTTGCTCTTCTTTTTCGGACACATTTGGCATGGTGCTAGAACCCTGTTCAGAGATGTTTTTGCTGGTATTGATCCAGATTTGGATGCTCAAGTGGAATTTGGAGCATTCCAAAAACTTGGAGATCCAACTACAAAGAGACAGGTAGTCTGATACAAGATTGCTACGGTATCTTTCGCCTCTATTTTTTTTATTTGAATTGAATAGGGTACCTAAGAAATCTTGACTTGAATTACCCACTTTTCTTTTATTTTTTCCCTTTTTTATATGGTAAATGATCCAAAATGAATAGGTGTGGAAGCTATAATTGTAAACCACGATCGAATCTATGGAAGCATTGGTTTATACATTCCTTTTAGTCTCGACTTTAGGGATAATTTTTTTCGCTATCTTTTTTCGAGAACCGCCAAAGGTTCCTACTAAAAAAACGAAATGATTTTTCATTATCTCAACTGAAGTTGAAGTAATGAGCCGACCATATTATATAGGTCGGCTCATTTACTTCAACTAGTCTAGTCCCCGTGTTCTTCGAATGGATCTCTTAATTGTTGAGAGGGTTGCCCAAAAGCGGTATATAAGGCGTACCCGGTAAAGCTTACAAGTAAACCAGATATGGAGATGGCGACTAGGGTTGCTGTTTCCATTTTGAGATAATTTCAAGATCACAATGGATCTACGATAAGATCGTTTATTTACAACTACAACGGAATGGTATACAAAGTCAACAGATCTCAACCAATGATTAAATAGGATTTATGGCGACACAAACCGTTGAAGGTAGTTCTAGATCTAGGCCAAGACAAACTAACGTAGGGAGTTTATTGAAACCATTGAATTCAGAATATGGTAAAGTAGCTCCGGGCTGGGGGACTACACCACTTATGGGAATCGCAATGGCTCTATTTGCGATATTCCTATCTATTATTTTGGAAATTTATAATTCTTCCGTTTTACTGGATGGAATTTCAATGAGTTAGGTTCATAAAAACAAGGAAGTCCTTGTTTTTCGATCAAAATAACAAATTTACTTAAGACTCGGATTTATAGACCATTCTGGTAGTTCGACTGTGGAATTTATTTGTTTCGGTATTTCCGGAATATGAGCGTGTGACTTGTTATAATTGATCCTATTGATAATACAGAGAAAGAGCCTGTCGTCTCTATCAAGATGATTCTACCTCGTCAGATATTGATTCTAGTATCTGGAGCACGGAATATATAGAATAGATCAAGAAAAGAAATATTTGAACTATGATTCATACCTACTATTCAGACCCCGCGACCGGACTCAAAAAAAGATGTCAGATAAGTATTTTATAAAGCAAACGATTTTTCTTTCTTCAGACTTCTTTTGTCCGAAGGACAAAGATTTTGTTGAGTCATTACATCTACTCATTGAATAAGTGATCATCAAATGGTTTTTACTCAGAGAACCTTTGAGTTTAGCTTGGGGCGAAATCATCGTGGTTCTAGTATGAATCTGAGGTTTTAATTGATTCATAGGGTCTCAACAAGAGAATTCCTATCAATAGTAAAACAAGAGTAAATCCGCATTACGTACAAAAAATAGGGAAGAGAAGATTCAAGAGGCCCATAACGATCGACATAAAGAAAGACGGACGAGCCAGCTTGATATTTTTTGGCATTATCATCACAAAGAAAGAAGAGATTCCGTCTTTTTGTTACTTACTATCTTCGGGACAAATCGAATCAAATCAAGCGAATAAGAATAAGAAGTTTTGCACTTTCTATATTCGTGGAAACTAGTATTTGTGTGTTTCTGTTTGAGCCGTACGAGATGAAATTCTCATATACGGTTCTCAGAGGGGGAGTCTTCTTGGATTACCTATCTCAATAAAGTATATGATTGGTTCGAGGAACGTCTCGAGATTCAAGCGATTGCAGACGATATAACTAGTAAGTATGTTCCTCCTCATGTCAACATATTTTATTGTCTAGGGGGGATCACACTTACTTGTTTTTTAGTACAAGTAGCTACGGGTTTTGCTATGACTTTTTACTATCGTCCAACCGTTACAGAGGCTTTTTCCTCTGTTCAATACATAATGACTGAAGCCAATTTTGGCTGGTTAATCCGATCAGTTCATCGATGGTCAGCAAGTATGATGGTTCTAATGATGATTCTGCACGTATTTCGTGTGTATCTTACAGGGGGATTTAAAAAACCCCGCGAATTAACTTGGGTTACAGGTGTAGTTTTGGGTGTATTGACTGCATCTTTTGGTGTAACTGGTTATTCCTTACCTCGGGACCAAATTGGTTATTGGGCAGTAAAAATCGTGACGGGTGTACCTGACGCTATTCCTGTAATAGGATCGCCTTTGGTAGAGTTATTGCGTGGAAGTGCTAGTGTCGGCCAATCCACTTTGACTCGTTTTTATAGTTTACACACTTTTGTACTGCCTCTTCTTACTGCCGTATTTATGTTAATGCACTTCCCAATGATACGTAAGCAAGGTATTTCGGGTCCTTTATAGAGAAGACAGATCATAGATATTTGTCATTTCTCATATGCATATATCATATTGGGGAAGGAACAATAGTATTTCATTGCTACAAATATGGATTATTGAATAAAAAAAAGATAAGACATATTATTTAGATACTTCTCTT